GAACTTGACCTGATTTTAAATGCGGTCCTTTTTTGGCTATACATACATTTTCACAAAGAAACTGCCCAAGACTAACGATTGTAGATGTCTCTTCACAATAATTGTAATGGAGAAAATACCAATTCAATTTGAATGGATTCAAAATGATGTTACTGCATGAATAGGGATTATAAATTTTACCATTTTCATCCAGTAAATAATATTTAAGTATTTGAAAAATCTGTTTTAAATTGTCAAGTTGCAAATAGTTCGTTACCAAGATCTGATTATGGGTTATTAAATGGGAAAATAAATCGAAATGATAAATTGGAAAGCCTGTTCCTAAGGGGCCCAACGAATTCCTAATTGGAATTAGGGGGTCCTTTTTGATTGATTCTTTTATCACATTGGGATATTTTACATCGTTGAATGGGCCTATTCGAGAACAATTGGATGATGACAAAATTATCAAAGATTGAGATTCCTTATTTCGATTCAACAATGTATGAATAGTTCCTTGGTTTGGATTAAGGGATTCTTGAATCGTTGCCTTGGAATAGGAATAAATGGAAGAAAACGGATTGCCATTAGCGCGATCTGATCCATTCTCAGAGATCAATCCTGAACCCGGCAGATCGTTCCTTTTTCCGGTATATGAAATAGGTGACTTCGCTAAGTCGATTCTTAGAAAATCTCTAATCAAACCATTTGTCCTTATTTCAACAAAGGAAGCACAGGCCTTTTCGATCTTTTTGTCTTGGTCCCAATTCAACACTAAACAAGTCCGAACTAATTGAATACTTGTGTCCCAAATTTCAAGAATTGGGTCGTAATAAAGGATATAATTGACAACTCGAAGTTGTAGATTATCACTTTCCTGCAAGAGATCCGCTGGGAAAAGTCTTCCTAAATTTATACCATCCGTTTTTTTATATGGGACTACGGGTTGAACCAAAACAAAATACTTTTTTTCATACCTGGAAAGTTTCATTCGTTGGATATAGAGCCAATTTTTCAATTTTTTGTATTCTTTGGAATTTTGTTTTCCCCCTCCCGGTGGTATCAATCGGAATGCCTTATTTGTCTTTCCAGGAAAATGGATATCTCCAGAAAAGATTATCAGTTTAATTTTTTCTGCTTTTTTCTTCACTCGGACCAATCCACCTACCCGACTTCTTCTATTTAAAGTGATTTGTGTATCTACCCCAATAATACTATTGTGCCGTACCATTATGGAAGAAGATTCGGCCAAAATGTGGACTTCCACGGGAATAAAAAAAAATGGATTGACTTCCTTTTGATATTTTGGCCAAAATACCTTGACTCCTTGATACTCAACCAAATTCTCTTCGTTGACGATTGAATTCAGCTCTCTAGTCTCATATTTAGTAAGTCCCGAGCTCTTTCTTATATATCGAGGATCATCGAAATAAGCAAGAATACTATTTCTACGGAGAATACCATTTCTGGGGATTTCAATTGAGATACCTGAAGAAGGTATTAGTTGGTTCTCGCCTTCTTGAATCGAGTCGAGTGGGATGATGACTCTATTTCTTCGCCTCTTTGCCAATAAATCAGAATTCCCGTCGAGAATGCCCGGATATCTGAGATTACAACGACCAGTACATGTCATTCGATTAAGTTCTGAATAATCAGGAATCCTATCTCCTTTTTTATTTTTACCAGAAAAATACGAACTAAAAAATTTGTGTCTCACTTGATTATTAGTTACTGAGGGGTTAGAAATATATCTTCGCTTAACAGAAAGAGAATAAGCGTTCATTTGATCTTGATCCTTGTGGATCGAACAGGGGCCTAGACTAGATCTCCAGGGCTCCCCTAATAATATCCATAAATGACTTGTTTTTGGTAAGAGATGAATATTACCATATGTAAATTCAGGTGCATGGTACACATCGGTATTCCAGTGCATTTCGCCCTCTGAGTCAGAATAAATATGTTTTCGAACCTTCTCTTTCAAATTCAAAGTGGATGTTCTCGCGCGAATCTCAGCAATGACTTGTTCTGATTCTACATATTGATCGTTTTGAACTAAAAGAAAACTTTTGGGCGGAATACACACATTGTGTATAATATCTTCACTCTCAATAGTTACATATAAGTCTCTAGAACATAGAAAAGCAGGATGTCCATGACGTGTACGTGTCGGATGAACCAAATCCTCATTGAATTTTATTTTTCCATTAAAAGGGGCTCGCACATGTTCTGCAGTACCCCCTGTGAATACTCCGCCAGTATGAAAAGTTCTTAATGTTAATTGAGTACCCGGTTCTCCAATAGATTGACCTGCAATAATACCTACAGCTTCTCCCAATTCGACCAGGTCGTCATGAGCTGGACTCCGGCCATAACATAATTGACAAATCCAAGATGTACTCCTACAAGTAAAGGGGGTTCGAATAGAGATTGGTTGTGCTCTAAAAGTTATGAATCTATTGACAAGTCCAACCCCAATATCTTGATTTCTAGTAGCAATGCATCGCGAACCTATATATATATCATCTGCTAATACACGGCCAATTAATGTTTGGATAAAAATCCTGTCCGCCATCATTCCATTTCGAGGACTTACAGAAATACCGCGAACGGTGCCACAATCTGTTCGACGTACAACAATGTGTTGCACTACTTCAACAAGTCTGCGCGTGAGATATCCTGCATCTGATGTTCGGATAGCGGTATCCACAACTCCTTTACGGGCTCCGTAGCAAGAAATAATATATTCTGTTAAAGAGAGTCCTTCGCGTAAATTGCTTTGAATGGGTAAATCAATCATTTGTCCTTGGGGATCCGACATTAATCCTCTCATACCTACTAATTGATGTACCTGAGACGCATTTCCTCTGGCTCCCGAAAAAGACATTATATGGACTGGATTAAAAGGATCGGTCATCCGAAAATTAGGAGTCATTTCTTGTCGCAAATATTCACTTGTGGCATACCATATCTCGATTGATTGACGTAATTTTTCTACCGCGTGTACATTCCCATAATGATGGTGTTTTTCCAAAAGAACACTTTGTTGTTCAGCGTCTTGAACGAGCCATCTTTTAGAAGGTATTGTTAAAAGATCATCAATTCCTAATGAAATGGATGCGGCGGTCGCTTGTCGGAAACCCAGAGTCTTTACTTGATCCAGGATATGTGATGTATATCCTATTCCATAGTGATCAATAAATCGACTAATAAGTCGTTTCATGGCAGTTCCGTCTATCACTTTATTGTGAAAGACCTGAGTGGGCCGTTCTGCCATCAGTACCTCCATATTGCGTTGCGCTGAGTAGAATTTGACAATGGGTTTGAGTCAGTGATTGGAAAACTTCCTTTTCTAGATCTTGATTCACGTAGAAATTCCGCATTTCTAGTCCTAGTTAACCCGGTGAGACTCGAATTCGCGCTGGTAGCATAGAATTATAACAGCCCTGCCAAAACCCCTGTATGGCTTCTTCTATTTCTCGATAAAGAGAAATATGACCAAGAGTGGTTCGAATATATATATAAAGAATTTCTTTTTTTATACTTCTTACTATTAGATAGTGTCCATAAATCTCATAATAGGTCCCCAAAGATTCATAGTGAATTTCGATAGGAGCTTCTCTTGCAGCAATAACACGTTGATCTAGTCGCCACCGCAGCCACAAAGGACTACCTAAATTGATTCGTTTTTGCCGATAAGCTCCAATTGCATCATAGGCATTACAAAAAAAGGGTTCTTTTTTTTTTGTATACTTATAGTTATTATCTTCATTTTGATAGTTTCTACGATTACATGGATTATACCTATTTACACAAATACCCCGACGATTTCCACTCGTTAAGACATAGAGTCCACTAAGCATATCTTGAGTTGGTGCAGAAATGGGATCTCCAATAGTTGGAGACAAAAGATTCATATGAGAAAACATAAGTAAACGTGCCTCTGCTTGAGCCTCTAAAGATAAAGGCACATGAACAGCCATTTGATCCCCGTCAAAGTCTGCATTGAAGCCCTTACAAACTAATGGATGTAAACAAATAGCACGCCCTTCCACTAAAACGGGGAGGAATGCCTGTATACCTAATCTATGCAGAGTAGGCGCTCTATTCAGCAATACAGGATGGTCATCCAGAATTTCTTGAAGTATTTCCCATACAATAGGTTTTTTTTTCCGAATTTGACTCTTAGCAACTCCTATGTTCGAAGCAAGATGTTTTCTAATTAGGTCACGAATTACAAATGCCTGGAAAAGTTCTATTGCAATTTCGCGAGGCAATCCACATCGATGTAATGAAAGTGAAGGGCCCACGACAATCACTGACCGCCCTGAATAATCGACTCGTTTACCAAGCAGAGTCTCGCGAACTCTTCCTTCTTTGCCTTCAATTACATCTGAAAGCGACTTGTAAATTCTATTATGATCATCCCTCATTGGTTGTCCGCAGATTCCATTATCAAGAAGTGCATCCACGGCTTCTTGTAGCAATTTTTCCTGAGATATTATTAATTCTTCTGGTGTAGCTATACTTGTTGTTAATAGATCTGTAAGAGTATTATTCCGATAGATAATTCTTCTATAGATTTCATTAATATCCGAGGTCACTAGTTTATCCTCATCTATATGATAGATTGGTCTCAACTCAGGAGGAAGAACTGGTAATAGACACAAAACCATCCATTTTGGTTCTATATTTGTTCGAATAAAATGCTTAGCCAATTCCATGCGTCTAAGCAAAAAATCTTTTCTTCTTCCAACTTTTCGATCTTCCCATTCATTCCCTGTGGATTCCTCTTCCTCCAATTCTTTCCATTCTACCAATGAATAATCTATAATCAGTCGTAAATCTAGATTGGCTAATTGTTGTCTGATAGAACCTCCTCCGGTAGACATCTCTCGATTTCGAAATGTATCGAAGCTCCGGGTAGTAAAAAAAATTGGGATCCTGTATTTCCAGGGTTGAATTTCATATTCCAATAAACCCCGTAATCGTAAAAAAGTGGGTTTTTTATCTATGGGCCTAGC